GCCCAAGTTCTTATTCTGGGAATCAAGATATTTCGAAGTTCGAAATACTTAAAGAAGAAAATAAAAACCTATTCTGGTTTCAAAAACCCCTTCTTTTTCTTCTTTTCGACTATAAACGTTGGAATCGTCCAACGCGATATATAAAAAGCAATCGGTTTGAAAATGCGGTAAGAAATGAAATGTCACAATATTTTTTTTATACATGTCAAAATGATGGAAAACAAAGAATTTCTTTTACATATCCACCTAGTTTATCCATTTTCTGGGAAATGATAAAAAGAAAGATTTCTTTGGCTACAACAGAAAAATTCTTATATGATGATGAACTATACAATTATTGGATTTATACGAACGAACAAAAAAAAAACAGCTTAAGCAATGAATTTGCTAATAGAATTACAGTTCTAGACAAAGGACTTTTTTATATAGATGTACTCGATAAAAAAACTAGATTATGCAATGATAAAACTAAAAATAAAATTGAATATTTGCAAAAAAACCACGATCCTTTATTAAATGGGTCCTGTCGGGGTATAATAAAAAAAAGGCTTTCATCCATTATAACGAAAACGACAGTCAAAAATTTAATAGATGCAATTTTTATAAATAAAATTCATAGTATTCTACGTAATGATTCTAATTACCAAGAATTTGAACATAAAAAAGATCAAAACTCAATATCATCAAAAATTAGACATTTCGTTAGTCAATTTGACGGGGAAGCCACGTTCAATCAAAAGAGAGTGTCTTTACTTTCAGAACACGAACAAATTGTTTCCGAAGATCCAGAAAGATTTTTAAAATTTTTAGTTGATACAATCATAGCGGATTCCTTTCCCCAAACAATTCCAAAAGAATCGATTCCCCAAACAATTCCAAAAGAATCGATTGGAATAAAAGAACTAAGTAAAGAGGTTCCTCGTTGGTCATACCAATTAGTCGACGATTTAGAACCAGAGGATAGACCAGATGAAAAAGACGTGTCGGTGCCAATCGATGATCAAATTCGCTCAAGAAATTGGAAAAGTGTAGTTATTTATACCGATAAGCAAGAGAATACTGACAATCCTGCCCCAAATACCGCGGATATATCTGAGCAAGCAGGTGAAGTTTCTTTGATACGTTATTCACAACAATCTGATTTTCGTCGAGAAATAATCATAGGTTCCATGCGTGTTCAAAGACGTAAAATAGTTATTTGGGAATTGTTTCAACCAAATATACATTCCCCGCTTTTTTTAGACAGAATAGATAAATCCTCTTTTTTTTCGGCTACTTTTTCCGGATTAATTAAAGGGATTTTAAAAAATTGTATGGGAAAAAACCCAGAATTGGGGATTTCTGATTATAAAAACAAAGAATTGAAAGAGGAAAATAAAACTAAAAAATACAATAAAAACGACGAAAAAAACCAAGAAAACATACGAATAGAAATAGCCGAAGCCTGGGATACTATTCCATTTGCTCAAATAATAAGAGGTTTGATGCTAATAACTCAGTCAATTCTTAGAAAATATATTCTATTGCCTTTATTGATAATAGCAAAAAATTTCAGCCGTCTGTTATTATTCCAACGACCCGAGTGGTCGGATGATTTCAAAGAGTGGAATAGCGAAATGCATGTTAAATGCACCTATAACGGCGTTCAATTATCAGAAACTGAATTTCCTAAAAACTGGTTAACAGATGGTATTCAGATAAAGATATTATTTCCTTTCTGTCTAAAACCTTGGCACAGATCTATAATACAACCGTCTGATCAAGATCGAATAAAAAAAAGCGAACAAAAACGAAATCGAATAGATGAGTTTTGTTTTTTAACAGTTGTGGGCCTGGAAACTGACCTTCCTTTTGGTCCTCCTCGAAAGCGACCCTCTTTTTTTCAACCTATTTTTAAACAACTCGACAAAAAAATTCGAAAACTTCTAAAAGGGCGCTTTCAAATTCGAAAAAGACTCAAAGAAAAAATTCTTTTTTTTTTTAAGTTCGAAAATGAAACAAACAATTGGATTGTTGAAATATTTCTGTTTTTAAAAAAAATAACAAAAAAAATGTCAAACGTAAATCCAATTCGACTATTTGAATTGAGAGAAGAATCGAGTAAAAGAAAAAATGAAAAAGATTCATTAATCAAAAATCATATGATTAATGAATCATCCATTCAAACCGGATTCCTAAATTGGACAAATCCTTCAGCGACAGAAACAAAAATGAAAGATCTGACTAGTAGAACAAGAATAATAAAAAATCAAATAGAAAAAATAGCAAAAGACAATAAAAAACTAAAAGTTAGTCCTACCAAAACACCATATGGTACGAAAAAATGGGAATCGTCAAAAAATACGGGTCATATATTAAAAAGACGAAATGTTCGATTAATCCGTAAATTCAATTATATTTTGAAATTTTTTAGGGAAAAGATATACGTAGATATATTTTTATATATCATTAATATTTCCAGAATTAATACACAACTTTTTCTTGAATCAACAAAAAATGTAATTGAAAAATCCATTTCCAATAATGCAAAAAATCATGAAAAGATTAATAATAAAAAAATTCAGTTTATTTGGACTATAAACAAAAGATTTTTCCATTTTGTTAGTACTAATAATAATATTAGTAATAAGAATTCGAAGATTCCTTCGGATTTTTCTGTGTTGTCACAAGCTTATGTATTTTACAAATTATCCCAAGCCAAAATTTGGAACTTATATGGATTAAAATCGGTCCTTCAGTATCGGGGAATATCTTTATTTCTTAAAAATGAAATAAAAGATTTTTTTGGAACCCAAGGAATAGCTCATCCCGAGCTAAAGACTGGAAAACTTCCGAATTCTGGGCTGAACCAATGGAAAAACTGGCTAAAATTGAAAAATAATTATCAATACGATTTATCTCAGATAAAATGGTCGCAATTAGTGCCACAAAAATGGCGAACTAGAGTAACTGAACACTGTGAGGTTGAAAATAATAATTTCAAAAAAAGCAAAACGAATTCATATCAAAAAGAACAATTAATTAATTACACAAATAATTCGGAAAACCGTTTATTGTTATTGCCAGATAAAAAATCTAATTTTAAAAAGAATTATAGATATGATGTTTTATCATATAATTTTTTTTATTATGAAGATAAGAATGATTCATATAGATATAGTTATGGAATACCATTCCAGGGAAATAAAAACCAAGAATTTTCTTATACTTCTAATTACAACAAAACTAAAGATAAATTTATTGACATGGCGTGGAATATCCCGATCACTAATTATTTTTTTTTAGGAAGAAAAAATATTTTGGATATAGAAAAAACTATAGATAGAAAATATTTGGATTTGAAAATTCTCCATTTTTGTCTTAGAACAAAAGTCGACGTTGAGACCTGGGTCAATATCAGTACTAGCATGAATGAAAAAACGAAAACTGAATCTAAGAACTATCAAATTGTTGATAAAATTGATAAGAAAAGTCTTTTTTATCGCACAATTTATCAAGAAATCAACCACCCTGATAAAAAAAAAAAATTTTTTGATTGGATGGGAATGAATGAAGAAATACTGAGCTGTCCCATATCAAATTTGGAATTTTGGTTTTTCTCCGAATTTTTCTTATTTTATAATGCATATAAAATGAAACCGTGGGTTATACCAATTAACCTGCTTTTTTCAAATTATAATGTAAGTGAAAAGGTTAGTGAAGATAAAAGCATCAATAGACATAAAAAAATCAATTCTTTTATACCATCAAATGAAAAAATATATTTTGAATTAGAGAATCAGAATGAAGATGAAAAGGAACTCCTAAGTCAAGAAAATCTTGGATCCGATGTTCACGAAAACTATGAATCTATTTTCTCAAATGCACAAACAGATATTGAAGAAGATTATATAGGATCAGATATGAAAAAGCCGAGAAAGAAAAAGCAACCCACGAGCGGTACAAAAGTAGAAATTGATTTATTCCTGAAAAGATATTTGCTTTTTCAGTTGAAATGGGCGGATTCTTTAAATCAAAAGCTGATCAATAATATCAAAGTATATTGTCTTGTGCTTCGATTGATAAATCCAATAGAAATTCTTTTATCCTCGATCGAAAGAAAAGAACTGAGTATGGATATAATGCTGGGTCGGAACGATTTAACTCGTTCAAATTTGCTAAAAAACGGGGTATTGATTATTGAACCGATTCGTCTGGCTATAAAAGGCGATGGGCAATTTCTTCTGTATCAAACCATAGGGATTTCGTTAGTTCATAAGAGTAAACACTACAATAATCAAAACAATAATCAAAAACGATACAGTGAGAATGGTGATAAAAAATTTTTAGGTAAAAGAGACAAAAACAATTTTGATTTGTTTCCTCCCGAAAATCTTTTATCGCCTAGGCGTCGTAGAGAGTTAAGAATTCGAATTTGTTTGAATTCAAGGAACAATAATGGTGTGAATATAAACCCAATAGGGAATCGAATAAAAAACTGTAGTCAATTTTTTGATGAAAACAAGGATCTTGATCGAAATAAAAATAGACTTAAAAAATTAAAATTCTTTCTTTGGCCCAATTATCGATTAGAGGATTTAGCTTGTATGAATCGTTATTGGTTTGATACTACTAACGGAAGTCGTTTTAGTATGTTAAGAATACATATGTATCCGCAATTTTAAATTGATTTATGATACATTTGATTTCCTATTATTTGGTAGATAAATAGATACATAATCACGCTGTTGTACATTCAATTCCGATACATGATACTAATTCGATGACGTATCCACTATATCCGAAATGAATCAAGATAATAAACCTTATAAAGTTTCTTTGATAAAATAAATCAATTAAGGTATTGTATATACCAGATTAAAATAGCTGGTATTATTATTACTGATCGGTAAAATTCAATATTTGCTAAAAAAGGTAAGGAAGGTTAAGAATTTATGAAAAAAAATTCATTCATATCCGTTATTTCGGAGGAAAAAAAAGAAGAAAACAGAGGGTCTGTTGAATTTCAAGTAGTCTGTTTTACCAATAAGATACGAAGACTTACTTCCCATTTGCAATTGCACAAAAAAGACTATTCATCTCAGCGAGGGCTACGAAAAATTCTGGGAAAACGTCAACGACTGCTGGCTTATTTGTCAAAGAAAAATGGAATACGTTATAAAGAATTAATAAGTCAATTGAACATTCGAGAACTAAAAACACGTTAATGTGAAGAGTTGTTTTGAATTATAATTATTTGATTTATTAGATCTTGAATTTTGATGAATACCTTGTTGTTTTCAGCAATTCATGCAAAAATGAATTTGTGAAAAAATGAATCGGAGAAAAACCTATGACTGTACCAACTACCAGAAAAGACTTCATGATAGTCAATATGGGCCCTCACCATCCATCAATGCATGGTGTTCTCCGACTCATCGTTACTTTAGACGGTGAAGATGTTATTGACTGTGAACCAATAGTAGGTTATTTACACAGAGGTATGGAAAAAATTGCAGAAAACCGAACAATTATACAATATCTGCCTTATGTAACACGTTGGGATTATTTAGCTACTATGTTTACAGAAGCAATAACTGTAAATGGACCAGAACAATTGGGAAATATTCAAGTACCTAAAAGAGCTAGCTATATTCGAGTGATTATGTTGGAGTTAAGTCGAATAGCTTCTCATTTATTATGGCTCGGCCCTTTTATGGCGGATATCGGGGCGCAAACCCCCTTCTTCTATATTTTCAGAGAAAGGGAATTAATATATGATTTATTCGAAGCTGCCACCGGTATGAGAATGATGCATAATTATTTTCGTATTGGAGGGGTAGCTGCCGATCTACCTTATGGATGGATAGAGAAATGTTTAGATTTTTGTGATTATTTTTTAATAGGGCTTGCTGAATACCAAAAGCTTATTACGCGAAATCCCATTTTTTTAGAACGAGTTGAGAATGTGGGCATTATTGGTGGCGAGGAAGCAAAAAATTGGGGTTTATCGGGCCCTATGCTACGAGCTTCCGGAATACAATGGGACCTTCGTAAAGTTGATCATTATGAATGTTATGACGAATTTGATTGGGAAGTTCAATGGCAAAAAGAAGGAGATTCATTAGCTCGTTATTTAATACGAATCGGTGAAATGGCCGAATCCGTAAAAATTATTCAACAAGCTCTAGAAGCAATTCCAGGAGGTCCCTATGAGAATTTAGAAATCCGACGCTTTAATAGAATAAAATATCCTGAATGGAATGATTTTGAATATCGATTCATTAGTAAAAAGCCATCTCCTGCTTTTGAATTGTCGAAACAAGAACTTTATGTAAGAGTCGAAGCACCAAAAGGTGAATTAGGGATATTTTTGATAGGAGATCAGAGTATTTTTCCTTGGAGATGGAAAATTCGCCCTCCGGGTTTTATCAATTTGCAAATTCTTCCTCAGTTAGTTAAAAAAATGAAATTGGCTGATATTATGACGATATTAGGTAGCATAGATATCATTATGGGAGAGGTTGATCGTTGAAATGATAATTGATACAACAACAAAAGTACAAGCTATCAATTCTTTTTCCAAATTGGAATCCTTAAAAGCGGTTTATGAGACTACATGGATGCTTTTCCCTATTTTGATTCTTGTATTGGGAATTACAATAGGTGTACTAGTAATTGTGTGGTTAGAAAGAGAAATATCCGCAGGGATACAACAACGTATTGGACCTGAATATGCTGGTCCTTTGGGAATTCTTCAAGCTCTAGCGGACGGAATAAAACTACTTTTAAAAGAAAACCTTCTTCCATCTAGAGGGGATGCACTTTTATTTAGTATCGGACCTTCTATAGCAGTCATATCAATTCTACTAAGTTATTCAGTAATTCCTTTTGGTTCTCGCCTTGTTCTAGCCGATCTCAGTATTGGTGTTTTTTTATGGATCGCTATTTCAAGCATTGCTCCCATTGGACTTCTTATGTCAGGATATGGATCAAATAATAAGTATTCCTTTTTAGGTGGTTTACGGGCTGTTGCCCAATCAATTAGTTATGAAATACCATTAACTCTATGTGTATTATCAATATCGCTACGTGTGATTCGTTAAAACATAGGTCTTCACCCTTCCCCGTTTATTTTTAGGTTTATAAGAAGAAAAATGTATTGAATAGGATCTTTTTTTTTATTCACGGGGCGGGTTGATTAAAGTAAATCAGATAGTTAGATGAGTGAAAGAAAACAGCTTCGAAATTTGCAGTAAAAAATAGAATCTCATTGCCTATGTACAAAGGTTAAAAACATAAACAGTCAAGGTTATTTCCCCCAATATTGGTTAATTAGTCATCATTACTTGAAGCGGGTTGAAAAGAACAATTCTAGGAAGTTTTTACTATCTTTTTTTTATGTATTACCATACATGACTTACCATAGAAATTGACCAAAAAAGTGGATGATTAGGAACACCAAAGTACACAAAGGATTTGTAATAGAGATTATGTAAGTTATCTGAAGAAAGATTTTTACATAAAAGAAATACTAATTGAGGCTTTAAATTTGTAGAAATGATCAAGCAGTACTCCCACAAATTTCGATCCAGAGTATGCTCCTATCCACCGATTAAATGAATGACTATCAGGAACGAAGTAATCTTTTACTTTTCCCACTGAATAAAAGAACTAAGAGGGGCGAAAAAAAAAGGGGGATAGATAATAGTAATAGAATCAAAAAAAAAATCTTTTTCCAATATCGATATTCACGGAAATTCCATTTTGATCATAGCATAAATCATGAATGAATGTTTCCTTTTTTCGGAATATAATAAAAAAATAAGAATACGGCGAAATTTTTATTGATAATTGATATTACTAAAATTAGTAAAAAGCGTTTTTTATTCAAGAATTAAGTTATTATTCAATAAAAAGGAAATTCTTCAAAATTTAAGTAAAGGATGAGATCAATTCCGAAGCAATTTTTTATAGTATAGCAGACAGAATTTGATTGGTCTAATTCAGGATTTTTCGATTTATTTTGACTTTCGTTATCCTACAAGCATATCAAGATTAAAGAATATCGAATTAGTCCTTAGATTTATTTATGGCTCTTGAGGAGCCGTATGAGGTGAAAATCTCATGTACGGTTCTGGAATAGCGATGACAAGGGTGATCTTATCTTCGACTATAATTATCTAACAGTTCAAGTACAGTTGATATAGTCGAGGCACAGTCAAAATATGGTTTTTGGGGATGGAATTTGTGGCGACAACCCATAGGGTTTATTGTTTTTATAATTTCTTCTCTAGCAGAATGCGAGAGATTGCCTTTTGATTTACCAGAAGCCGAAGAAGAATTAGTAGCGGGTTATCAAACCGAATATTCCGGTATTAAATTTGGTTTATTTTATGTTGCGTCTTATTTAAATCTCCTAATCTCTTCATTATTTGTAACCGTTCTTTACTTGGGCGGTTGGAATCTCCCTATTCCATCCATATTCATCTCTGAGTTTTTTAAAATAGATGGAGTCTTTGGAACGACAATTTGTATTTTCATTACATTAGCTAAAACTTTTTTGTTCTTGTTCATTTCTATCGCAACAAGATGGACTTTACCTAGACTGAGAATGGACCAATTATTAAATCTTGGATGGAAATTTCTTTTACCTATTTCTTTAGGTAATCTATTATTAACAACTTCTTCCCAACTCTTTTCATTATAAATTCTAAAAACAAAGAATATTTACTATAATCTAATTTACGACTTGTCAGAAACAAGAGAAAGAAACAAAATCTTATTTTTTTATTGATATTTACTCTATGTTCCCTATGGTAACTGGGTTCATCAATTATGGTCAACAAACAATACGGGCAGCAAGGTACATCGGTCAAAGTTTTATGATTACCCTATCCCACGCTAACCGTTTACCTGTAACTATTCAATATCCTTATGAGAAATTGATCACATCGGAGCGTTTTCGTGGTCGAATTCACTTTGAATTTGATAAATGCATTGCTTGTGAAGTGTGTGTGCGTGCATGTCCTATAGATTTGCCTGTTGTTGATTGGAAATTGCAAATGGATATTCGAAAGAAACAGTTGCTTAATTACAGCATTGATTTCGGAATTTGTATATTTTGTGGTAATTGTGTTGAGTATTGCCCAACAAATTGTTTATCAATGACTGAAGAATATGAGCTTTCTACTTATGATCGTCACGAATTAAATTATAATCAAATTGCTCTAGGTCGTTTACCAATATCAATAATCGACGATTACACAATTCGACCAATTTTGAATTCGCCAGAGCAAGCCCGTGATTGAAGAGCAATTTCCACCTATTAAATTAAAGCTATTTTTTATTCTTGTTCAATAACTAGAAATTCTGATTATTCTTATTTATTGGTGAAAATCGCAACTTTAGTAGTATTTAAAATTGATTTACTCCAATGATTTTAAAGAGTAACTACCTTTTCCGCTAAAAAAGAATGTGAAAGGCCCAACAACTTTACTTTATTCACATCAAGTCATACACATTAGGATTTACCAATTAGGAGCGCATAAACTTCTTTTTCCTGTTCACATCAATAAGATCATGAAACATTCCGATTTTTTTATCTCTTATTTTATATATAATGGATTTACCTGGACCAATACATGATTTTCTTTTAATTTTTTTGGGGTTGGGTCTTATATTAGGGGGGCTAGGAGTAGTATTATTTACCAATCCCATTTTTTCGGCCTTTTCGTTGGGATTGGTTCTTGTGTGTATATCTTTATTCTATATTCTAGCAAACTCCCATTTTGTAGCTTCTGCACAACTCCTTATTTATGTGGGAGCTATAAATGTATTAATCATATTTTCTGTAATGTTCATGAATGGCCCAGAATATGACAAAAAGTTTCATCTGTGGACTGTTGGGGACGGGGTTACTTCATTGGTTTGTATAAGTCTTTTTGTTTCATTAATTATTACTATTATAAATACGTCCTGGTATGGTATTATTTGGACTACAAAATCAAACCAGATTCTAGAACAAGATTTGATAAATGCTAGTCAACAAATTGGAATTCATTTATCAACCGATTTTTTTCTTCCATTTGAACTCATTTCCATAATTCTTTTAGTTGCTTTAATAGGTGCAATTGCCGTGGCTCGTCAATAATAAAATTTCTTTTTTAAAACGAGTAATCCAAATAAAAAGTCTATTTTTTGCATTTTCATTCATGAATTGCTTTCGAAACTTTTAGTTCAAAAAATTTTTTATTAGCCTAGTTTTTGTTCTTAATTCTAACTTAACTTGCTATCTTCTAGTCAATCAAAGTAGTTTAATTGTTGTTCATATTGAAATGAATCATGATTCATAAGGGGTTGGTCAATGATACTCGAGCATGTACTTGTTTTGAGTGCTTTTTTATTTTCTATCGGGATTTATGGATTAGTCACGAGCCGCAATTTGGTTCGAGCTCTTATGTGTCTTGAACTTATATTGAATGCAGTTAATCTAAATTTTGTAACATTTTCTGATTTTTTTGATAATCGCCAATTAAAAGGAAGCATTTTCTCAATTTTTGTTATAGCCATTGCAGCCGCTGAAGCAGCTATTGGACCGGCTATTGTTTCTTCAATTTATCGTAACAGAAAATCAACTCGTATCAATCAATCGAATTTATTAAATAAATAGTATTTCTTTTTTTAATTTTATTAGGATTTTCACAAATTATATTTTAGAAATTCAAATTTGAATATTCAGCAATTCAAATTAGATTACTAGATCTTGCACCTTAAGATATACTTTCATAAAGTGTAATAAATCAAAGTATTTTGGATCTCTTTTCCATTTCCTATCCAGAAATAGGTTGATTCCAAAAATTCTGGGAAATTATTGATTCGTCTAGTATTTGAATATGTATTTCATTTATTTTACTAGAACTAGATCGAAAATTAATCAAGTGAAAAAAAAATTCTAGACCCAATGTCACATTCAGTTAAAATTTATGATACATGTATAGGGTGTACTCAATGTGTCCGAGCTTGTCCCACGGATGTATTAGAAATGATACCTTGGGATGGATGTAAAGCGAAACAAATAGCTTCTGCTCCAAGAACAGAAGATTGTGTCGGTTGTAAGAGATGTGAATCTGCTTGTCCAACGGATTTTTTAAGCGTTCGAGTTTATCTATGGCATGAAACCACTCGCAGTATGGGTCTAGGTTATTGATATAGTTCAGAAAATTCCATTTGAATCCATTTATTCTATTTGGATTTTTTTTACCGACAAAAATCCGTACCAAAAACGAAATTTATTTCTTTTGGGGTACGGGTTTTTTGTCCAAGTATATCTTGTCTTTACCACGAATTATTTTCCCTGGTTAACAACAATTGTAATTTTGCCCATATTTGCAGGTTCTTTAATTTTCGTATTTCCTCAGAGAGGGAATAAGATTATAAGGTGGTATACTATATGCATTTCGGTTTTAGAGCTCCTTCTAATAACTTATGCATTTTGTTATCATTTCCAACCGGATGATCCATTAATCCAACTGGCCGAAGATTATAAATGGATCAACTTTTTTGATTTCCATTGGCGATTAGGAATCGATGGACTTTCGATAGGACCTGTTTTACTAACAGGATTCATTACGACTTTAGCTACTCTAGCCGCTTGGCCAGTTACTCGAGATTCTCGATTATTCCATTTCTTGATGTTAGCAATGTACAGTGGTCAAATAGGATTATTTTCGTCCCGAGATCTTTTACTTTTTTTCATAATGTGGGAATTAGAATTAATTCCTGTTTATCTACTTTTATCCATGTGGGGGGGAAAGAAACGTCTTTACTCCGCTACTAAATTTATTTTGTATACTGCAGGGGGTTCTATTTTTCTATTAATGGGAGTTCTGGGTGTTGGTTTATATGGTTCCAATGAACCAACATTAAATTTCGAAATATTAGTTAATCAATCGTATCCTATGTCATTAGAAATAATATTCTATATTGGATTTTTTATTGCGTTTGCTGTCAAATTACCGATTATACCTTTACATACATGGTTACCCGATACCCACGGAGAAGCACATTATAGTACTTGTATGCTGCTAGCCGGAATCTTATTAAAAATGGGAGCGTATGGGTTGGTTCGGATCAATATGGAATTATTACCTCACGCTCATTCTATATTTTCTCCTTCGTTGATGATAATAGGCACAATACAAATAATCTATGCAGCTTCAACATCTCTTGGGCAACGTAATTTAAAAAAAAGAATAGCCTATTCTTCCGTATCTCACATGGGTTTCATAATTATAGGAATTAGTTCTATAACCGATACCGGCCTTAATGGGGCCATTTTACAAATAATTTCGCATGGATTTATTGGTGCTGCGCTTTTTTTCTTAGCGGGAACTAGTTACGATCGAATACGCCTTGTTTTTCTCGATGAAATGGGTGGAATAGCGATTCCAATGCCAAAAATATTCACACTCTTCAGTAGCTTTTCAATGGCATCTCTTGCATTACCTGGCATGAGTGGT